AGGTTTAACTGAAGCTGTTCAAACAGGCATAGGTCAACTAAATGGTATTCCCGTAGCAATTGGGGTTATGGATTTTCAGTTTTTGGGGGGTAGTATGGGATCTGTAGTAGGTGAGAAAATCACTCGTTTGATTGAGTATGCTACTAATCGATCTTTACCTGTCATTATTGTGTGTGCTTCTGGAGGAGCACGCATGCAAGAAGGAAGTTTGAGCTTGATGCAAATGGCTAAAATATCTTCTGCTTCATATAATTATCAATCAAATAAAAAGTTATTCTATGTATCAATCCTTACATCTCCTACAACTGGTGGTGTAACCGCCAGTTTTGGTATGTTGGGAGATGTCATTATTGCTGAACCCAATGCCTACATTGCTTTTGCGGGTAAAAGAGTAATTGAACAAACATTGAATAAAACAGTACCCGACGGTTCACAAGCGGCTGAGTATTTATTCCATAAGGGCTTATTCGACCCAATCGTACCGCGTAATCTTTTAAAAGGCGTTCTGAGTGAGTTATTTCAGCTACACGGTTTCTTTCCTTTGAATAAAAAAAAATATCGAAATAAAATAAAAATATGAAAATATAGAAAGAATATAAGCTATTTCTATGTATACCAAAAACTCCCATTTTTTACTAGAAATCGAATCCCTGTTTGTTGCATTGAATTAGTTTAGTTAGAGTCGCGAACTTATAATAAACTCTTTAATAAAAAAAACTCCTTATTTTATTAGAAAGATATAATATAAAGAGTATAAGGCTGGGAAAATGAATAAAATTTCTTAAACTTAAAGCAGATTATCATACATATTCGTGTAGAAAGATGAATAGGTACACTTCATTTAGTTCTCATTCCTTGCACTTATTAACTACTTAATATTATTTTAATATTATTTATTATTTATAATAGTTTATAATAGATTAAGATATCTTTATAAATAATAGGTACAAATATTAAATCGAGGTACCCGTTCTATGACAGATCTTAACTTACCCTCTATTTTTGTCCCTTTAGTGGGTCTAGTATTTCCGGCGATTGCAATGGCTTCCTTATTTCTTCATGTCCAAAAAAATAAGATTGTCTAGATCTAGATCCGATGGGGCCAAATTTCAGCAATTTATTTCAACACGGAATCATAATACAGATATTTATTTGGTACAGATATTTTTTTAGTGTAATATGGTATGATATGTGCCTTTTCTGAATACAAATGAAAAAACTGTTATGCATGCGGATACATGATATCCGCATAAATGCATGTATATGCGGGTTATCTGGTTAAAAATGATCGGCGAATCTTTTTCTAATAGAAATAGAAAGTCGATGTATCTAACCAATTATTGCTAATAGTTCATATCGGAATAGTGCTAGTTGATGAAAGTTACTTCGGCATCAAGAAAAGTAAAGTCAAAATTTTTTCTCAATTCCAATCGAATGCAACCGGATCTAGTATAGTATGAACTGGCGATCAGAACATATATGGATAGAACTTATAACAGGGTCCCGAAAAGCAAGTAATTTTTGCTGGGCCTGTATTCTTTTTTTAGGTTCACTAGGGTTCATAGTGGTTGGAACTTCCAGTTATCTTGGTAGGAATCTGATACCTGGATTTCCATCTCAACAAATTCTTTTTTTTCCGCAAGGGATCGTGATGTCTTTCTATGGGATCGCGGGTCTATTCATTAGTTCCTATTTGTGGTCCACAATATCGTGGAATGTAGGTAGTGGTTATGACCGATTCGATAGAAAAGAAGGAATAATGTGTATTTTTCGTTGGGGATTCCCCGGAAAAAATCGTCGCATCTTCCTTCGCTTCTTTATGAAAGATATCCAATCAATCAGACTGGAGGTTAAAGAAGGTCTTTTTCCGCGTCGTATTCTTTATATGGAAATCAGAGGCCAAGGAACCATTCCCTTGACTCGTACTGATGAGAATTTGACTCCACGAGAAATTGAGCAAAAAGCTGCCGAATTGGCCTATTTCCTGCGCGTACCGATTGAAGTATTTTGAAATGAACCGAGGTTTCTCCCGCATAATGGAAGGAACTTGCGAATTTCCTTTTTAATATAATTGAAGTTTCTTCAGAATGTTCATTCGAGCAAAACTCCGTTTCTTCGTTCCGTTGGCGCAACGACCCGCATAGAATAAAATAAAGTAGGAGAGCGTATATGGAACAACCATAACATATATAATAAACTATAATAAAATAAGAAGAAAATTTTTCTATACTAAACCTATTTTGTATGCGTATAGAGCCCAACTCAATTCTTTTATACTAGTAATAAGTCTAATTAAGTATGAATTTCTCAAGGAACAAATTAAGATGAAATTTTTGTAAATTTTCCCAATTGAGATATCCGGAAATCCCATTTACTTAGAATTTACTTTATATATATACTAGATATTTAACTTTATATATTTATATATATTTCTAATTAGAATATATTTTTTCATCCGAAATGGGACCCTTATTCTATTTCTATATTCCTTCTTCTAGTTCTAGATCTAAGGACTCAATTTTTGCACAAAAATGGGAATAGATCCGTAGGTTCGATACCTTGTTATAGAACTTGTGCTTTAGAGAAATATCAGATCAGATAGAGTTGACAAATGAAGAAGTTCATTAACAATTCACAGATAAAAAATGAAAAAAAAGAAAGCATTGACTTCCCTCCCATATCTTGCATCTATAGTATTTTTGCCTTGGTGGGTCTCTCTCTCATTTCAAAAAAGTCTGGAACCTTGGATTATTTATTGGTGGAATACTAGGCAATCTGAAACTTTTTTGAATGATATTCGAGAGAAAAATGTTCTAGAGAAATTCCTAGAATTAGAAGAACTATTCTTATTGGACGAAATGCTAAAAGAATATCCGGAGACACATATACAAAAGCTTCGTATAGGAATACACACGGAAACGCTACAATTGGTCAAAACACATAATGAATACCATCCCCATATCATTTTGCATTTATCGACAAATATAATCTGTTTCGCTATTCTAAGTAGTTATTTTATTCTGGGTAATGAGGAACTTGTCATTCTGAATTCTTGGGTTCAGGAATTCTTCTATAACTTAAGTGACACAATAAAAGCTTTTTCGATTCTTTTAGTTACTGATTTATGGATCGGATTTCACTCGACCCATGGTTGGGAACTAATGATTGGTTCGATCTACAATGATTTTGGATTGGCTCATAACGAGCAAATAATATCTGGTCTTGTTTCCACTTTTCCAGTTATTCTAGATACAATTGTGAAATATTGGATCTTCCGTTTTTTAAATCGCGTATCTCCTTCGCTTGTAGTCATTTATCATTCAATGAATGAATGAATAACTTATTTGATCTCCTGGTATCAAATTTTTTTTGCGTATAAAGAAAGCATTTTCTATTTTCTTATTCTTTATACTTTTACCTAGGTATTTGTCCTATTTCAGTAGAATTATTTCAGTACAATGGCAGACTCGTGGATAGGGAACTATACTAGCTATCTATCTAATTTATTGTAGAAATTCCGGGATCAATGATAGGATCATGCAAAATAGAAATACTTTTTCTTGGGTAAAGGAGCGGATGACTCGATTTATTTCTGTATCGATTATGATATATGTAATAACTCGAACATCTATTTCAAATGCGTATCCCATTTTTGCGCAGAAAGGTTATGAAAATCCGCGAGAAGCAACTGGGCGAATTGTATGCGCCAATTGCCATTTAGCTAATAAGCCTGTGGATATTGAAGTTCCGCAAGCGGTGCTTCCTGATACTGTATTTGAAGCAGTTGTTCGAATTCCTTATGATATGCAAGTGAAACAAGTTCTTGCTAATGGTAAAAAAGGGGGTTTGAACGTGGGGGCTGTTCTTATTTTACCCGAGGGATTCGAATTAGCCCCCCCTGATCGTATTTCTCCCGAGGTGAAAGAAAAGATAGGAAATCTGTCTTTTCAGAGTTATCGTCCCAATAAAAAAAATATTCTTGTGATAGGCCCTGTTCCAGGTCAGAAATATAGTGAAATCGTCTTTCCCATTCTTTCCCCCGACCCTGCTACGAAGAAAGACGTTCACTTCTTAAAATATCCCATATATGTAGGTGGTAACCGAGGAAGGGGTCAGATTTATCCTGATGGGAGCAAGAGTAACAATACAGTCTATAATGCTACATCCACAGGTATAGTAAGCAAAATAGTACGTAAAGAAAAAGGAGGATATGAAATAACCATAGTTGATGCATCGGATGGACATCAAGTGGTTGATATTATACCCCCAGGGCCGGAACTTCTTGTTTCAGAGGGTGAATCTATCAAGCTTGATCAACCATTAACAAGCAATCCTAATGTAGGAGGGTTTGGTCAGGGAGATGCAGAAATAGTGCTTCAAGACCCATTACGCGTCCAAGGCCTTTTGTTCTTCTTAGCATCTGTTATTTTGGCACAAATTTTTTTGGTTCTTAAAAAGAAACAGTTTGAAAAGGTTCAATTATACGAAATGAATTTCTAGATCCAGACATCCCTTACCACCAAGTTGGTAAAAAGCGCTGAATTCTTGTCGATCAATACAATTTCATATGTATTTCTGTAAATCCCCCTTGCTTCCTTTGTTTTTTGGTTATACTGGTTTTCGGGATGTATGGAATTAATTACTTATATCTCATTCCTAGCACTAGGCAATAGGTATACAAAAACAAAGGAAGAAGATACAAGACAAGGACGGGATAAATGAAAGGAACAGATACTTCTAGGAAGGATTATAAATCTTCCTAATCTTCTATTCGACACAAGAAAAAGGACTTTCTACCCTTTCTTGTGTCGTCTTGCATCGAAATAATAAATGATTTTTCTCTTGTTCGTCAAAGATTACTATATTATTTATTATTTTCCGGGTCTATCAGAACTCCTTTGTTTAGATTCATAAAAAGTAGTAGACAAACAAAAAGTGTTAGGGGATCAGTAAATAGAACTTCTTCTATGTATTCAATAATACAATTAACTTCAACTTAG